AAAGACTCCAGAAGATATTGATCGTAAATAAGAAGACTGTTTACGAATAAACAGGAATAGATATTCGCATTCATATACATAAGAATTATGTAGGAACCAAAATAATCTTTTCTTTCTTTTTGAAAAGACGTAAATGGATTTCTTTGAAGTAAGGATACTATTCAAATTATGATATTCGTGGAATAACAATCGCAAGAAATGCAAAGAAGGAACATCTTTGATCCAGCATTGAAGGATTTGAACCAAGATTTCCAGATGGATGGGATGGGGTATTAGTAGATCTGACACATAATTTAAATGTGATAATTTATCCTCTAAAAAGGGAAATATTGAATGAATAGATCGTAAATTCTGAGATTTTGGTATTCTTTTTTCTTCAAGAGAAGATACTAATCGCGACGAGAATGGAATTTCCAGAATGACTGCAAAACCTTCTGATACCATTTGAGAAGAAAAATGAGAAGAAAAAGAATTCTTGTGCCCCCAAAATCCATTTTCCTTTTGGTTAGAATCATTCACTGAAGAAATCAAAGATTTCTGTTGATACATTCGAGTAATTAAACGTTTCACAAGTACTAAACTAGATTTATTGTCATAACCGAGAATTTCCACAGGTTCGTAAAAAATCAAACTATTGAAGCTATGATAATGAGCAAGTGAGTAAATATACTCCTGAAGGAGTAGTGGATATAGGAAGTTCTGTTGCCGAAATCTATCTTTTTTCAATCTCAATATCCTTGTAATTCTGCCATTTAAATACATTTCTACTGTAACCAAAAAAGGGAGGCACTTCTTGTGTTATGAAATGATACATAGTGCAATATGGTCAGAACGGCGTATACATATGTTGTATGTAGTATATTATTGTTTCTCTTATACTAAAAGACTTTTTAGTATTTGTATTAGTATATTTCTAGTTATACTATTTTAGTATAACTAGAATAAACTATAATAATAATAATAGAAGAATAATATTATTCTTCTAATTAGTTTCTATTATTAGAATTCTATCTTCTAATAATATAGTCTAGTATTATTATATACTAGTATTATTATATACTATGCACTGTCTATACTTTTACTTTCAATAATATATACTTTTATACATGTAAAAAACATAATGATAATCTAATGAAGTAAAAGATTCTATAAAAGTAAGAACAAATAAAGAATATATACCCCGGAGACAGAGAGCCCAATCTACAGATCTTTTTCCTTTCTATCCAATTTTGGTTTCTTTTACTTGTTAATATAAGTAGAATAACAAGAAAAGAAATAAATAAAATAACAATAAGAAAAAGGGGTAAAAATCTTTTATTTTTGCAACCCAATCACTCTTTTGACTTTGGAAAAAAATCCCTTTTTTATCACTATACTATTTCTTCTACACATCCGTCTTCAATCCACAATAAAGAATAATTAGGATTAATAAAAAAAAAGAATCAATGGTCCACTCACAATTCACAAGAGAACCTTTTCCCACATCAGGCACTAATCTATTTTTAACGCATAATTAGTAATTTGATCGGGTAATCATTCAAATTAAGAAGGTAAGCTCGTTGCTTTTTTGTCTTACTCGAATTGGAGCCATAAGGCTCTATCCATTTATTCACTAGACCCAAAATACTTTACCAATTGTTATCAAATTATCAAAAGAAAAACTCTCGTTCTATTTCTATTATGAGTACTAGAAAGATTCTTTTTCTATGATTTTATTCTTCTTTTTTCTATTTTTCTATTCTTTTTACGACATGCTTTTTTTTCCATTCATTACCTTTCAGGATCAGTCGCAGTCTTCTAAACTCTACCAATAGTCTAGACGAATTCCTTCATCCAAATGTGTAAAAGATCATAGTCGCAATTAAAAGCCGAGTACTCTACCGTTGAGTTAGCAACCCGGATCAATATGAAGTGTAGATATGATCGAAATAAAAAAATTCAGCAAACTCATTCATTTTCCTAAAGTGAAGGAAAGAACCGATAGGGAATGGGGATAAAAAGATCTATTTATATACGATCAAATTATATTTGTTTGATACGCCATTGTCAATATGAATGGACTTTTTATCAAACAAATTTCAAGAAATTATATAGAAATTTGTGTTGGATTAGCATAATATAAAGAATAAAACTTTGAGCGGAAAAAAATAAGGAAAAGGTAAAGATAGAAAAAATAGCGGCTTTATTGTTTATTGAATCAAAAAAAGAAAGGTACAATACAAATACAAGAAGAAAGATTACCCCCCTTGTTTGGGGGGTTCCACAAAAAGAAGAAAGAAAAAGAAGAATAAAATAAGTATGAATAGAACAAGAAAAAACTTTGAATAAAGATTTACACAAAGATAGGTACTAGTTACCCTATCCTTTTTTTATTCATGATTCTTGTTTTTCCTTTCTTTTTTTATCAAAAGAAACTCGAAATTCTTTAAAGAATTCTGTCTTCCTTAAAATATCATAAACAGTTCCTGTGGGTTGAGCACCTTTTTCAAGGAAATATAAAATAGCAGGAACATTTGAATAAGTTTGATTCTTTATCGGATCATAAAAACCCACTTTTAGAAGATCTCTTCCTTCTCTTCGGGATCGAACATCAATTGCAACGATTCGATAGATGGCTCATTGGGATAGATGTAGATAAAAGATGCCCCCCTAGAAACGTATAGGAGGTTTTCTCCTCATACGGCTCAAGAAAAAATGATTCGAATTTCTAGAATTTCTCTTTCTATCTATCTAGATAGATAGAAAGAGAAATGGATCCATAAAGAATTAGACTGTAATTTGAGCCTTTTTTTCCTTCTTTACAGAAAAAGAAATTTCATTTGTACTCCTAACTCAAGTTGGGTAGTTTTGAAAGAGTTCGAAAGGAAATCCTTAAAATTTCTTGAGCTGTCTCTAACCTCTTTTTTTGTCTTCTTTCGGATATATTTTTTTTTACTCATTCTGATCCAATTGTTGAGACAAGTGAAAATAGTGTTTCCTTGTTCCGGAATTTGTTGTCTTTGCTTTGCGCTTTGTGAAATCATTGGGTTTAGACATTACTTCGGTGATCCTTACTCCTTTTCAAAAAGGCAGCAACATACCTTTTGTTTTTTGTTCTTTCTATGTAAAGAACAGGAAACAATAATACGAAAGATTGATTCCTTTGTGATACACTCTTGATTGAAACAGTTTGAAAATTTCGACAAATTTGATTTTTTCATTTCAAACTTGTTCATTTTTGAACCTCTCCATTTATCTATATTTAGATATTGATGATATATTTACAAAGTTGGTCTAACTTATTGATTGTAACTAACCCTAGATTATTCCCCCGATAAATGAATCAATCATTTTTGCTCGAGCTCCATCATATGCTATACCTTTATATACCATTAGTATCTTTATTTAGTTCTTTAGCAAACCAAGACAAATTAAATTAGGTTCCTAGCAGAACAAATTATGTCGAGACAAGAGCATCTTCATTCGTATAGAAAGAGAAAGATGGTGGATGTCAGAATCCACAGCCAATCATGTCCTTCAAGTCGCACGTTGCTTTCTACCACATCGTTTCAAACGAAGTTTTACCATAACATCCCTCTCATTTTATTTTAATTTGGAATCGTATGCAATTGATTCAATATGGAATCATGAATAGTCATTGGCTGAACCAATCGATAATCGATACATAATAATCTACACTTATAGATAAGTGTTATCCGGAACTAAATTTAACTAAATGTTTCACTCAATATTTCATTATTAGATTAATAAGATAATCTGAAATAATAAGATAATATTAATAAGAAAAATATAAAAAATAAAAATATACAATTCCAAAATTACAATTACAATATATTATATTTTAATATATATTATATATTTTTCTATTTTATACTCTGAATGTAATATATCTGAATGTAATATATGTAATAATTATGTATTTATGTATGAATATATTCTAATATGATTAAATTAATTATGAATATTTTTATGAATATTTTCTCATTTTTTCTTTATGAAATATGATTTTTCTAATATTCTGATTTACTTATTATTTACCATCTCCAATTGAATCTTATTTTCATTTAATTGAAAACAGAGAGATAGTTTGAGAATAAAGTTTCTTTGTTTTCATTATTATGGAGTAGAAAAAGTCTCGTGTAAGGTAAGATCAAAGAGAAAATAAGAATCCTCGGATTCTTATCTTTTCGCATCCATCATCCATCTCCATCATATAAAACAAATAATTGTTAACAAAAGTAATCACGAATATTTAAGAATAAAATACTTTAGTAAAAAAGTAAAAAAAAAAGATATGATTCTCAGAATCATTCTTAGAATTCAGATTGGATAACATTGTATCCAACATTAAACAGAAAATTGTTGAATGAAATTTTCAATTTCAATAGAGAAGAATCTTTCGTTTAGAATGCAAACGATCTGGGACGGAAGGATTCGAACCTCCGAGTAACGGGACCAAAACCCGCTGCCTTACCGCTTGGCCACGCCCCATTTTGATTTGGTATATTTGGTATAAGAAAAAATAAGATAAATATTGGTTATTCGTCAATAACCAACCAAAAGAAATATAGGACATGTTGTCACTAGGATTCAACACAATAGATATAGAATCAAAAAGATTAATTGATCATTACTTAGAATTCAATTAAGATATTGTATGAAATATAGAATTCCTTGTATTCTTATTTGATTGGAGAATGTAAGGAAGGATTCTTGATTGGGGAGAAGTCAAAGAAAAATAAGAATTTCTTTCTTTATCTGCCTTTTTATTTGAAAATTTTCCTCATAAAAACAACTCAATCCAATCTGATAATTTATTATCATTTCAATTTAATTTGAATCTTTAAGAACAAGAAAAGAATATTTGTTATGTTTAATATCTTTAGTTTAATCTGTATCTGTCTTAATTATACCCTTTATTCGAGTAGTTTTTTCTTCGCCAAATTGCCCGAGGCTTATGCCTTTTTCAATCCAATCGTAGACGTTATGCCGGTTATCCCTGTACTCTTTTTTCTCTTAGCCTTTGTTTGGCAAGCTGCTGTAAGTTTTCGATAAAAATGAAATCTCTATTCAATTCATAATTTCTTCGATAAAAAAAAGATGAGATTTTTATTCTGAAAATCAATAAGATCATAAATAAGATTCAGATAAGTCTGGACATTAGGAACCCTCGATTCAAAAAGTGAAATTCTGGTATTTTCTATTTTATATTGAAATTTCATTTGAATAAGGGAAGGGGGTGATGATCTTTATCTTTAATCAGCTAATCAGCTTATTTCTTCTTTTGTTCTGACCTTTCCTTTAGAAAATACCATACAATATCTAATTATAGATATGGATATGACAAGAAATTTTTGGTAACGAAAAAATACGAATCTTATTACATTAGAAAGAAATTCGTGAAAAGAAATTTCAAAAAAACTTCCTTTTTTTTTCATCTTTAGAGCGTCATATCAAAATAGTGTCTAGTGTGTGTCGTAAAATAGGTGATCTATTTCCTTAAAAAAAATGATCTTATCTTATCTTGGAGATTTGTAATGCTTACTCTTAAACTATTCGTTTACACAGTAGTAATATTCTTTGTTTCTCTCTTCATCTTCGGATTCTTATCTAATGATCCGGGGCGTAATCCCGGGCGTGAAGAATAAAAAAAGATATGAGATTTGTTTTTACTTTTTCCTTAATTTTTTCATAGGTAAATGTAAAAAGAAATGGAATAGATGCTAGATAAAGATAAAAGATTCATATCTAAAATCTCAAGTGATCAGGGGGGTCGGAGAGAGAGGGATTCGAACCCTCGGTACGAATAATTCGTACAACGGATTAGCAATCCGACGCTTTAGTCCACTCAGCCATCTCTCCCCATTCAAAATTGGAAATTTATCTTTAACACGTGAAGTCAAGATTGAGAACAATTTTTATTTTCCTTCAATGATTCGAAACAGATTTTTCCAATAGAAAGAATACCTTACTTCTTTTATTTTGTACAAAAGGTTCATTTCCCCGGCCTGGTTAAGTATAAGTACTGGCCGGGCCAGTACTTCTTTTGTTCCGACGAATAAAAATTGTTATTGAAACAAGACAGAGTCATTTTTATTCCCATTCCTAATTATTAGAAATTCTATAAGATTCTAATAGATAGATTATCTTAATAGATTATCTTATAAATTCTTTAAAAAATTATCTAGATCTAGATTAATGATTAATATAGAATATTCTATAGATTCTATATTGAAATTGAAATATCAGAGATTAGATTTATATATCTATTCTTAGTAGATTATCTATTCTATATTAGAATAGAGTACCTTATATAGTAATTCTAGTAAATTAGAGTATAAATGAGTATAAATTCTACTATTTTAGTCTTTCTAGTAAAATTGTTATACTATAATAGTATTATAGTATAGTACTAATCGTCGTCTTTCTTTTCTTATTCTTAAGTATAAAATTCGGAAATTCATTTTTCATTAATGAATTTCATTCTAAATGAAAGTTGAAGTTCAGTATTATATTCATCTTAATAATTCACTTAAGAAATCTTAATAAGAAAGAAGTATTAAGAAAGAAAAAAAATATATCTTATAAAAATATATCTTATAATATCTTATAAGAGAAATAAGAAATAATATCAAATAGAAAACACATATTTATAAAATGAGACTATAAATCATTTACTTGTTCAAAGCAAGGTACAAGCTTGAAAGTTTGAGGCCCAATTTACCCGAATTCAGAAAATTTGACTAAACTTTTTGCTATTCAACTATTTTTTTTTTTAAGTTTTCAATTCCGCGCCGCAGTGGAACAAAATACGTGTTAATGCTGGAATTTTCATGATTCTGATGCTATCTTGACTGCGTCTGATTACTTTGTTGGACAAATGGTCCATTCATATCCAATAATGAATATATAGCGGGTATAGTTTAGTGGTAAAAGTGTGATTCGTTCTATTAACAACTTCAATAGTTAAGGGGTCTTTCCATTTTTTTCATATTCCGATCAAAAACTTTATTTCTTAAAAAGATTTAATCCTTTCACCCTCAATAGGACATTTGAGGAAAGAATATACATTCTCACGATTTCTATCCAAAAGGCAATCAGAATTTTAATAAAAAAATTGGATTATGGAGTCGAGAAGCATAATTTTTTTGATTGGTTCAATTCTTCCAATTGAATGAGTATGAATAAAGGATCTATGGATGATAGTACAAAACTTTCAATCGTAACTAAATCTTCAATTTTTGCGCTGAAAAAGGGGGATATTGAAGCCAAATAGCTAGAAAATGATGGTTTTGGTTTACTAGAACCCTCGGCTTCTTGTTTCAGCTCGGTAGAAACAAAATTATTTTCCTTAGGATCCCGCGAGTAGAAAAGAAATAGGGAACGAAGTAACTAGACTAGAAAGATTTGATAGAATCCCCCTCTTCTAGAGGGATCATCTAAAAAGCAAGTAGCTTTAGATGCATTCGTAAAAAAAGCTGACATAGATGTTATGGATCT